TCGACGTCAACTCAGAATTTTTAACGTCTCTAATTCAAAACCGAACATGAAACTTTGGTTTCATTCGGCTCCTTTATGGAAGATGGAGAAATTCCATGATCTAAGCCGTGAACGAAAAAAAAAAACAACCAAATTTGACCCATAACATCTATGTCAGCTTTTCTATCTTGAATACATTCAAGGCGGCTCGCTTTCTAGACGATCCCTCTATAAGAGGAAGATTGGAAAAATTTTTCTAGTTACTTCGTTCTTTATTTCTAGTGGAGAGAATCCTAAGGAAAAGTCTTTTTTTCTACCGAGCTAAACGAATATGTTGATGTCTATAGTAAACCAAAGTCATCATTTTATAGCTATTTTACTTCAATTTTCCCTCGACAAACAAAAAATAGAAGATGAAGATTTAGTTACGATTAGAATTTTTTTTTTACTTTCCTTATCCATGGATTCATACTCATTCAATTGAAAGTATTGATCCAATTCAATAAAAATTCTGTTTCGTAATTTCAGAATCCAATTTTCAAATTTTGAATTTTAATTTGGATAAAAATCACGAGAATGTGGATTTGTCCTCGAATTTGTCATTGCGAGGTAAAGGGTTAAATCCTTTTTAAGAAATGAAGTTTTTGTTCGGAATACAAAGAAAACCGAAGGACCCCTTAACTATTAGGGGATTCATATAACGAATCTCACTTTTACCACTAAACTATACCCGCTACAATGTCATTATTATATAGAAATGGGTTTTTGTCGAACAAAAAAGAATTGTGGCGGTATCAGCAAAAATCCTGAAACTTAGAGTGTTGATTCCTTTTGTCAGGTGACTCTAATTATTACATTATTACTAAATAATTATTACTAAAACTAAAAGGGATGATTTAAATAACCTATTCTATCTTTTTTGCTGGAGGGTCTTGGACCAATTAGGGTTCGATAAAATAACTTCAACTTCAGTTATAACATTAAAATGACTGATGGAAGAATCCACGTTTAAAAAACGGAACCCCCCTTTTTCAAGTAAAAAAGTTCTCAAACAAAACAAAAAGGAGAGGATCTTTTTAATTATCCTTTGTTGACGTCTAGTTTTAGGAATTAGTTCCAACTATATCTAGTTCTAGTAAAAAAAAACAAAGAATAGCCCCTTTTCGACTAAAGTATTTTGAAAAGGCCCGGCTAGGTACTAACCCGGCCAGGCCGTGGGAATGAAAAAGCTCTTACTCTTACTTTAATCAAAAAAATAATAGGATTGCGGTTAAACCGTCTTTAGATCTATATAATAATAATAAAATAATAAAGGAAAAATAAAGAAGAAATATTCTTTTCAATCCTTACCTTATACATGTTAAGTAATGTAACATAGGACTTATTCTTTTTCAACTGGAGAGATGGCTGAGTGGACTAAAGCGTCGGATTGCTAATCCGTTGTACGAGCTATTCGTACCGAGGGTTCGAATCCCTCTCTTTCCGTTTCCGTTGAATTTTTTTTTTTTTTTTTTTACTATTTATCTGATTTATCTGAAAGGAAATCCTTTTTATTTTCTTTATAGTCAAATTCCTAGTTAAAGGAGAAAATTGAAAAAATGCTAAGAAAATTTTAAAATAAAGCAAAAGAAAGAAAAAAGTCTTATCTTATTTTTTTATTCTTCTCGTCCAGGATTACGTCCTGGATCATTAGATAGGAATCCGAAGATGAAGAGAGAAACAAAGAATATAACTACTGTGTAAACGAAGAGTTTGAGCGTAAGCATTACACAATCTCCAATATCATTTTTTTTGTAAAAAAGAGAATAGATTCGTCCGTTTTATACCCCATATTCTAACTATTTTGATACTAAGAAATGAAACAACTTCAAAAAAAATGAATTTTCATAAATTCAGTTGGAATATTTGGAAGAAGACTCTTTCATTATCAAAAGTCTCTTTAATATCCAAAACCAAAAAAGTTAATTGGTGGGTAACCCACTAGAGTTTTTCACCGGAAAAGGGCCAGAATGCAGAAATGAGGTGATCCAGATTTAGGGCAACTATTTTAATTTGCACCAAGAGCTCAGCCCTATCTGATCTTATCAATTGTTAGCATTTTTCTAGAACAGTATTATTATATTCAATACCTCAGCGAAAGCTTACAGCAGCTTGCCAAACAAAGGCTAAGAGAAAAAATAGCAAAGGGATAACTGGCATAAGATCTACAATTGGATTTAAAAAGGCGTAGGCCTCAGGTAATTTGGCAAATAAAACATGAATCAAATAAAGGTCAGAATTAAGACAGATACCGCTCAAACTGAAGATATTAAGCATAACAAAAGTTTTTTGTTCTTGGAGATAATTGCTTTTTGATTGAGTTATTGATATAAGGGAAAATGAAGAAAGTAAAATAGACTCAAAAACTCTTCTTTTTCTTTGAACTTACCCAATCAAAAATCCTTCTATTTTCAATTCAAAATAGAAGAAATTCGACTTTTATACAATATCTTATATCTTAATTAAATTATATGTAATGATCAATCCATTTTTATATAATTCTATATCAACACGTGGTTAAAATTATCTATTCCATAGAAATTTTGGCTGGAATTGACGAACAACCACTACTAACACTAGTGTTTATTAGTGAAGAATATAAATAGAAGTGGGGCGTGGCCAAGTGGTAAGGCAACGGGTTTTGGTCCCGCTATGCGGAGGTTCGAATCCTTCCGTCCCAGAGGATATGGATTATATGCGACTAAAGAACGCTTTTTTTTTCAAAACCCTCGTTTATTTACAAGAACAGAGTAATAGCGGATTGGATAGAATTTGATTCTTCTTTCTACTTTTTAATAATATAAATTATTTTCTCAACCATGTCTTTTTTACAAACTTAATTGAGTTCAAATGACACATATATTTTTATATTCAGTATAAGTAACATAAACCACACTAGTTGGAATAAAAAAAAGAAGTTGTACAGGCCTTTGAAAAACCGTACCTGCCAGATCCTTTAATTTATTTAATTTAAAGGGATATATCAATTAATTAGTAAGACTTTTTCAATTCTAAACAAAAGTCTTGGTAGTAAGTGAATTCAATCAAGGGTATTAAGTCTCTTCAGACAAAACTTTAGTGGGGTAAAATAAAAATTCGGAACAAGAGCGTAATCCGAATCCTTTTTTTATACTTAGCCTAGCTCACCTAGTGTATATGGGAAAAAGGCCTGCTTTTTTTTATGCTTCATCATCTCCATAACGAAAAGTATCCATTTTAATATTAATAACTTTATTTAATATTAATAACTTTATCTGTTCTACAAACCTCATTAATAAAAGATCAAGTAAATTACATACGTAACCGATGTTTTTTTGTTTGAACCCCCTTAGGTATTTCCATTTTTGATCTAATTCAAAAAATAAACTAAGAATTGTAAATCTAGCTAACAATTTTGAGAGGAGGTGATTCGTCTATTCTAGTCACTTTATGGAAGGATTACAGAAAATTGACTTTCAAGTGGGGACTTCAATGGATTGTTCTATTTCAGTAACAACAGTGTTTTTCTTTTTGTGACAAATGTTTATGATCCTTTTAATTGAAATAGTTAATCCATAATTAAGTTGCCAGTTGTTTAACTTAGCGAATAGATCTGGAAATCCTTTACTCATTCGATTCCTATTTCTGTAATCAGATAAAGCAATAAGGAAGAAAAAGTTTCCACGGATATCACTGGTTGAATTAGAAAAGAAAGATGGCTTTTTCTATCTTAGGATAGGCTGAAAACATGTACTGTATTCAAATTCAAATAATGATGTCGAAGTAGGAAATAAATATGTTTTCAATATTTTCCATGATTTCCGGTGAGTTCTCGGTACTCGACGAGGTAGATTCAGTAAAACGAACTCGTTTATTCATGTTATTTTTATTGTATTTTTATTATAGAATTCTATTCTTCTTAAAAAAAAAATACTTTATTATACAAATTATACAATCAAATTTTGAATTCAAATAGGGGATTTAAGGTGAATTCTTACTGAGTACTTCCTTAGAAAAGAATTTAGCTACCCATATATACATAAAATAGATTACTATATATCTATATATGGAGTACTGACCAAACCAATGACTACTCATGATTCCATTTCTAAACTATAGGATGTTATGGTAAAACTTCGTTTGAAACGATGTGGTAGAAAGCAACGTGCGACTTGAAGGACATGATCAGCTGTGGATTCTTACATCCGTCATTTTAGATCGCAATGAAGGTGCCCTTGGCTCGACATCTTTTGTTCTGTTCTATTACTCTTAAATTGTAATTCAAATAGTACATAATATGATGGAGCTCGAGTATAAAGTATTGATTGATTTCTCAGGGGCAAGAATCTAGGGTGAGTGTCAATGAATAAGTTGGAACAACTTCGTAAGTGTATATTTAAGATATAAATCGAAAGGATCGAATTCGAACACGTTTCAAACCCGTTTTTCGAATTAGTAAAGCTCTTTTGATCCAAAGTGTATAAAGCGGGAATCAACCATTCGAATGATTCTTTGATATTAAGAAATCATAAAAAAGGGGTATGTTGCTGCCATTTTGAAATGATTAAGGATCACCGAAGTAATGTCTAAACCCACGGATTCAAAGTAAAGCTAAAACATCTTGGAACAAGGAAAGACTTTTTTCAATTGTCTTAATAACTAGAGAAGAATAAAAAACTTCTAAACGAGACAGAAAGACGTTAGAGACCACTCAATAACTGAAATGCCTCAGGCCATTCGTGGAACTATTTGAGAGTTATTTAACTTGAGTTATGAGTACGAATGCTTTTTTTTTCTTTTTTTGAAAACAAGAAGGGTCTTTATTTTGATTCTATTTAGTTAATTATTTTAGGGATCTACTTGGCATTTAAATTATAGAATTTCGAATCATTTTTTCGTGAGCCGTACGAGGGGAAAACTTCTTATACGGTTCTGGGGGGGGTATTACATCTATCCCAATGAGCCGTTTATCGAATTGTTGCAATTGATGTTCGAGCCCGAAGAGAAGGAAGAGATCTTCGTAAAGTAGGTTTTTATGATCCGATAAGAAATCAAACCCATTTAAATGTTCCGGCTATTCTCTATTTCCTTGAAAAGGGGGCTAAACCGACAGGAACTGTTCATGATATTTCAAAGAAGGCAGATGTTTTTAGGGAACTTTTTCTTAATCAATCGAAATTAAAGAAATAAAAAAAAAAGAGTGTGGGGATGACTCACATCTAATCTCATTTTTTATACCTTTTCTTTACTATTCTCTTTCTTACTCTAATCAGAACCCATTTTTATTGTTCCTCTAAAACCACATGATAAGAACGAAAATACCTTGTATTGGTATTGTGATAGAAAAATCTTCAAATGAATAGAATAGCTCAATAACTTGGATCTAGAAATCGGAAATTTTGATATTCCTTTTAATTGGATGGTTTTCTTTGGAGTTCTAAAGGACGAGATTAAACTTGCTTTGTCAACTTCTATTGATTAATTAATTCCAATATATTTATATATATATATTTTCATATTTGGTATTTTCACTTAGTTTTTATCTATCTATTATCTATGTAGATAATCCATGTAGTGCCAATCCAACACAAGTCCTTCTTTTTTTCTTAGTAATTTAAATTAGAATGGAATTTCTTGTCGTTTTTGTATTGTATTTTTTTCGCAACATTTATCTTGACAACAGTTTATCGAACAAATATAATTAGAACGTGGATAAAAAGAAAAGGATCCTTTTTTCTTCGTTCCATAGATTTGGGTTTTTCTTTCCTTCATTTTTATTAGTTTTTAGTTCAATGTTTTGATTGTGTCATGCAATCTTTAGTTTGGTTTTGACTGGATTTATAGACTTTTTGGGCTTGGGGTTGCTAACTCAACGGTAGAGTACTCGGCTTTTAAGTGCGACTAGGATCTTTTACATATCTGGATGAAGCAAGGGATTCGTCCATACCGTCGGTAGAGTTTGTACGACCACGACTGATCCTAAATGGGAATGACTGGAAAAAATAGCATGTCGTATCAATAGAGAATTCGAAAACTGTTTCATTCGTAAAAACTTGGTCCTGATTTGAATTCTTGGAGCAAAAAAAATGAATTGAAAGTTGGGTCACGTGAATAAATGGATAGAGCCCTTTGGCTCCAATTGTAGGGAAACAAAAAGCCACGTGCTTATGTTCGTAATTTGAATGACTACCCGATCTAATTATATGTTAAAAATAGATTAGTGCCTGCTACGGGAAAGGCTTCGCCCATGAATGGATTATCCATTAAAAAAGAATCCTAACTATTCGCCCTTTTAGAGTGGAGATGACTGTGTAAAAGAAGCCGTATATTGATAAATATCCATTTTCCAAAATCAAAAGAGCGATTAAGTTGAAAAAATAAAAGATTTCTAACCACCTTCTTATCCTATAATAAATCTAAATTATTTATATGGAAAATAGAGGATAGAGAATCCGTTGATGAGTTTACTTATTTCCGAGGTGTTTCTTTTTTATATTATATTACTCGAATACCTTGTTTTGACTGTATCGCACTATGTATCATTTGATAATCCACGAAATCCATTATCTTTTATTTAAATCGAATTTCCATTTTAAATTTAAATGGAGGAAGTTAAAGGATATTTAGACCTCGATAAGTCTCGTCAACATGACTTCCTATATCCACTTATCTTTCAAGAGTATATTTCTGCATTTGCTCATGATCAGAGGTCCGTTTTGTTGGAAAATGTGGATTATGACAAAAAATTTAGTTTTCTACTTCTTAAACGTTTAATTAATCGAATGGATCAACAGAACTATTTTGGTCTTTTTACTAATATTAATGGTTCTAACCAAAATGAATTTGTGGGGCACAATAAGAATTTGTATTCTCAAATGCTATCAGAAAGTTTTTCAGTAATTATACAAATTTTCTTTTCCCTACGACTAGAATCTTTTTTTGAAAGGAAAAAAATAGTAAAATTTCAGAATTTATGCTCAATTCATTCCTTATTTCCTTTTTTAGAAGATCAATTGGTACATTTAACTTATGTGTCAGATATAGAAATAACCCCTCCCATCCATCTCGAAATATTGGTTCAAACCCTCCGCTACTGGTTGAAAGATGCTTCTTCGTTACATTTAGTACGCTTCTTTCTTTACAAGTATGATAATTGGAATAGCCTTATTACACTAAAGAAATCCATTTCCATTTTTTTAAAAAAGAATCAAAAATACTTCTTGTTCCTCTATAATTCTCATGTATGTGAATCCGAATCCATCCTCGGTTTTCTTCGGAACCAGTCGTTTTATTTACGATCAACATCGTTTGGACTCTTTTTTGAGCGAATCCATTTCTATGGAAAAATAAAAAAACCTTTTGTAGAAGTCTGTTCTATTCAAACCAAGCTAGGGTTATTCAAGGATCCTTTTATTCATTATGTTAGGTATCAAGGAAAAGCCTTTTTGGGCTCAAAAGGTACGTCTCTCCTGATGAGTAAATGGAAATATTACCTTATCAATT